CATGGATTCACCTATATAAGCCGCGGCTAAAGTTGCAAAAATAAGAGCTTGGATACCACTTGTAAATAATCCAAGGAACATGACAGGGATAGGAACCACTAAAGGTACTAACGAAACAAGAACAACAACTACTAATTCATCAGCTAATATATTTCCAAACAGGCGAAAACTAAGTGATAAGGGCTTTGTGAAATCTTCTAAGATGTTAATAGGTAAAAGGATTGGAGTTGGTTGAATATATTTCCCGAAATAAGCTAACCCTTTTTTAGTAAGACCCGCATAGAAATATGCCACTGACGTGAGTAAAGCCAAAGCAACCGTAGTATTTATATCATTCGTGGGTGCGGCTAACTCCCCCTGAGGTAATTGTATGATTTTCCAAGGTAAAAGAGCGCCCGACCAATTAGAAACAAAAATAAAGAGAAACATAGTTCCAATAAAAGGAACCCAAGGACCGTATTCTTCTCCAATTTGAGTTTGACTCACATCTCGAATGAATTCAAGGACATATTCGAAGAAATTCTGAACGCCGGTCGGAATGGTTTGTGGTTTCCGAACAGCTAGCGCAGCGGAACCTAATAAGATAGCAATTACAACCCAAGAAGTAATCAGTACTTGGCCGTGAACTTGGAAACCCCCGATTTTCCAATAGAAATGTTGGCCTACTTCCACACCGGATATCTCGTATAACCCTTTTAGTATGTTGGTGGAACCTGATAAAAGATTCATATTGCTCTCTGACAAAAAGAAAACTTTAAACGCAATTATTTTGATTCAACCATCTTTTTCTTGACTTAACTACTTGAATCGTATATTTGGAATACCAACTAATCACACTCTATGCCCAGTTCTTTTTATCTCGTTTTTGAGATTCAGAAATAGTAAGCGATTCGATAAATCTATGAGGGTTCCGAAACGACATAAGTTCTTTTTCTTCTTATTAATTACGGATTTATTAGAGACTCAGAACGGCCCTCACGAATTGCGAATACTAATTTGTTAAGAATAAATCGGAGGGAAGAGATAGAATCATCATTCGCTGGAATCGAAATATCTGCGAGATTGGGGTCACAATTTGTATCGATTAAACAAATTGTTGGAATTCCTAAAGTGATACATTCCCGAAGGGCCGTATATTCTTCGTGCTGATCAACGATGATTACAATATCGGGTAAGTCTGTCATATATTTAATCCCGCCAAGATATCTTTGCAAGTGAGATAATTGTCTTTTCAAGATGGCCGCATCTCTTTTTGGAAGACGATCCAATCTTCCTGTTTTTTGTTTGGTTCTCAAGTCTCTAAACTTCTGAAGTCTCGTTTCTGTAGTCGACCAATTCGTTAACATCCCGCTGAGCCATTTTTTATTAACATAATGACACCGAGCCCTTATTGCAGCCCGTAATACTGAATCAGCTGCTTTTTTTTTAGTGCCAACAATTAAGAATTGTTTTTTCCTACTGGCTGCATCAAAAACCAAATCACAAGTTTCTGATAAAAAACGAGCAGTTTTAATAAGATTTGTAATATGCCTACCTTTACGCTTTGCAGATATATAAGGTGCCATTTTAGGATTCCATTTTCGAATATCATGGCCAAAATGAACTCCCGCTTCCATCATCTCTTCCAAATTTATGTTCCAATATCTTCTTGTCATTTCTCCCCACACTCCTCCCTCTTTTTGTTTGTTGAAAAAAACAAAAAGAGACGAGGTACCCTGAAAAAAAAGTGTTCCGATGGAACCTTCCCTTCTACCAGAGATTGGCCCGAAAGACAGGGCCAAGCCGTTCTTCTTTTCTATTCATTATTATTTTGATTACTCTTACCAAATCAAATGACTGGATCAAATCCAAATATCGATCCTTTTAAACTCAAAAGGGCGAATCTGCTCTTAGGAATCATTAAATACTAGAAATGATTGTTCTGATGTATCGTGGAAATTCTTTGAAAGGAAAGAATCAAATAAGGTTTTGTGGTGAACTAAAATATCTCTCATTTCCCCCTCGAATAGATTCTTCTCTTTTATTTCCAAGGGAAGATGCTTATGTTGCTTTGGAGGGTGCACTAATCCTTTGCCTTTGAATCCAGTACCAACCGGTATCATTCCCCCCAGAACAACGTTCTCTTTCAGGCCTTTCAACCAATCGATACGACCCCGGAGAGCCGCTTTTGCTAAAACTCGAGCAGTTTCCTGAAAACTCGCTTCAGATATGAAACTTTGAGTATTCAGAGACGCTCTGGTTATTCCCAATAAGACAGCTCGGTAACAGATCGCTTCTTCCAAAGCGCGTCCCATTCGTTCCGCTCGCAACAATCCAACGAGTTCTCCGGGTAAAAAAACATTAGACAGTCCGTCTTCTGAAACCAACACTTTGGAGGTTATTTGACGGACAATAATTTCGATATGCCTATTATGTATCTGCACGCCCTGGGATCGATAAACCTTTTGGATCTTATTAACTAAAGAGATACGACTTTGCACTATAGTTAGCTCAGCACCAATCAAGAATCCCCAAGGAATTCCAAGAATTCTTATTATACATTTGTTCCAACCCTCCACCCTCTTTTTGAGATTCATTGATATTGAAGCAATTGAACGCACTTCTAACACCTGTTCCACTTTTGGAAGACCTTGCGTTATATCACCAGATCTTGATTTTTCATAGATAAATGTAACTAATGTATCTCCTTTAGAAAGCATTTTCCCATAATGACCACGCACAGTTGCCCCTGGGGTAGCCAAAAAGGGCTTAGCTGATCGTATTATTACAGAGTCAACTTGAACAATTAGAACTTGACCCGATTTTAGATGCGGTCCTTTTTTGGCTATCCGTACATTTTCACAAATAAACTGCCCAAGACTAATGATTGTAGATGACTTTTCACAACAAGTGTAATGCAAAAAATCCCAATTTAAATCAAATGGATTCAAAATGATGTTCTTGCGCGGATCGGGCTTCACAATTTTCCCATTTTCATCCATTAAAAAATATTGAAGTACTTGAAAAGTCGGTTTCAAATTGTCAAGTTGGAAATAGTTAGTTACCAAGATCTGATTAGAAGTTATTAAATGTGAAAATGAATAAAAATTCGCAATTTGAAGGCCTGTTCCTAAAGGACCCAACAATTTCCTAGTTGAAATTGGGGGGTCCTTGTGACTGAATTCTTTTATCACATCAGGAGACTTTACATCGTTGAATGGACCTAGTCGCGAACAAGAACAATTGGATGCTGACAAAATTATCAAAGATTGGCATTCCTTATTTTGATTCAACAACGTATGGATAGTTCCTTGATGTTGGGTAAGGGATTCTCGAATCCTTGCTCTGGAATAGGAATAAATGGAAGAAAAGGGGTTGATCCGGGTGCAATCTGATTCACTCTCGGAGATCAACCCTGAACCCGATAGATCAGTCCTTTTGATAGTATACGAAATAGGCGATTTTGCTAAGTCGATTCTTAGAAAATCTTGAATCAAACCATTTGTCCTTATTTCAACAAAGGAAGCACGGGCCTCGTCGCTAGAAGAACTTTTTTTGTCTTGGTCCCAATTCAATACTAAACAAGTCCGAACTAATTGAATACCTGTCTCCGAACTTGCCCGAATTAGCGTGCCGTTTCCATAAAAGATATAATTGACAATGTGAAGTTGTACATTATCCCTTTCTTGCAGTATATCCGGGGGTAAAAGTCTTACTAAATTTATCCCATCCGTTATTTCATATGTGATTACAGGTCGAACTAAAACAAAATAGTTTCTCTTGTTAAGTGTGAGCCGTTGGATATAGAGCCATTTTTTGTTTTCCTTGGAATTTCTCTTTCCTGTTCTTGGTGGTATCAAAACGCCACTATGTTGGGAGATCCTTGCTGTCTTTCCAGGAAAATGGATCTCTCCAGAAAAGATTCGAAGTTCAATTCTTTTTTTTTTTCTCTCCACTCGGACTAACCCGCCTACTCGGCTTCTTGTCTTTAAAGTGATTGGTGTATCTACTCTAATAATACTATTGTTTCGTACCAGTATCAAAGAAGATTCGGGTAAGAGATGCACTTCCTCGGGAATAAAAAAAAATCGATCGACTTTTATTGGGTCTTTTGGCTTTAATTCCGTGACTCCCCCATACTCAATGAAATCCTCTTTTTTAACGATTGACTGCATTTCGATTGTTTCATATTTAGTAATTCCCGAGTGCTTTCTTCTATATTGCGGATCATCGAAATATGCAAGAATACTGTTTTTACGGAAAATCCCATTGCTCGGTATTTCAATTGAGATCCCCAAAGAGGGTGTTAGTTCATTCTCGCGTTCTTGAATCGCTTGGAGTGGGATGATGAATCTATTCCTTCGCCGCTTTGCCAATAAATCAGAATTCTCATCGAGAATGGCCGTATATCTGAGATTACAAAGACCCGTACATATGATTCGATTACGTTCTGAAGAATTAGGAATCCCACCCTCCCTTTTACCAGAACACTCCAACCTAAAGAATTTTGGTCTCGCTTGATTAGTAGTTCCTGAGGGGTTAGAAATAGATCTTCGTTTGCCAGAAAGAGAATGGGCGTTCATTTGATCTTGATCCTTGTGAATCGAAAGGGAGACGAGACTGGATCTCCAGGGTTCCCCTAATAATATCCATAAATGACTTGTTTTTGGTAAGAGATGAACATTCCCATATGTAAATTCCGATGCATGATATACATCGGTATTCCAATGCATTTCGCCCTCTGAATCAGAATAAATATGTTTTCGAACCTTCTCTTTAACACTCAAAGTGGCTGTTCCTGCGCGCATCTCAGCAATTACTTGCTCTGATTCTACATATTGATCATTTTGAACTAAAAGAAAACTTTTGGATGGAATACGCACATTGTGTATAATATCTTCACTCTCAATAGTTACATACACGTCTATTGAACATAGAAAGGCAGGATGTCCATGACGTGTACGTGTCGGATGAACCAAATCCTCATTGAATTTGATTTTTCCATTAGAAGGAGCTCGCAC